ATCACAACCCTTTTTTGTAGCCGAGGTATTTACCGGTTCTCCGGGGAAATATGTTGGTCTAGCAGAAACCATTAGAGGGTTTCAATTGATCCTTTCGGGAGAATTAGACGGTCTTCCTGAACAGGCCTTTTATTTAGTCGGTAATATCGATGAAGCTACCGCGAAGGCTATGAACTTAGAAATGGAGAGCAATTTGAAGAAATGACTTTAAATCTTTGTGTACTGACCCCTAATCGAATTGTTTGGGATTCAGAAGTGAAAGAAATCATTTTATCTACAAATAGTGGTCAAATTGGCGTATTACCAAATCATGCTCCTGTTGCTACAGCTGTAGATATAGGGATTTTAAGAATACGCCTTAAGGACCAATGGTTAACGATGGCTCTAATGGGCGGTTTTGCTAGAATAGGCAATAATGAAATCACTGTTTTAGTAAATGATGCGGAAAAGGGTAGTGATATTGATCCACAAGAAGCTCAGCAAACTCTTGAAATAGCGGAAGCGAATTTGAGAAAAGCTGAAGGAAAGAGACAAATAATTGAGGCAAATCTAGCTATCCGGCGAGCTAGGACAAGAGTAGAGGCTGTCAATGTGATTTCATAACATAACTAGTTGGTGCGTTCAAATAATCAAAAGAAGTTCTGTTTCTAAATCCTATTTTGATTGGATTCTGCTTAATTGGATTCACTCGATAGAATCCAATTTTGATACAACGCAATTCAAAAATGAAATTGAACTGGATTCAATAAAAAAAATCTCTAAAAATAGAAAAGGGTGGGGCAAAAAACTTATTAGATGCCGGAGTCAATGGTATCTAATAAGTTCTACCTACTATTGGATTTGAACCAATGACTCCCGCCGTATGAAAGCAATACTCTAACCACTGAGTTAAGTAGGTCATTTATCATCCCAAAGAGAACCAAACGGAACCCATCCTATCGATGGATTATAAATATCATATTGCTTATAAGCAATAATAATCTAAGAAATACCACTCAACTACTCACAAATTTAGGATGTCGGATCATAGAATATTCATCTTGACAACAAATTATATACATGATAAAATATGCATCACAAGCACTAAGGGCTATAGCTCAGTTGGTAGAGCACCTCGTTTACACGCGCGCCAATGTTTTTCAGGGGAGTCCATCATACAATCCAAAAAATGGATCTTATTGAGAAATCGATGTCTTACTCCATAACTTTAAGAGAACAATAGCCTGACAAAGGGTTCGGTTCGATTTGAGTGCCCGTTTAGGTACCAAACAGACCCCATGATTGATTTGAGATATTGATAAGGTGAATACCAGTACATTCAATGCTAGGCATAATGAGTACAAGGCCCTCAAAAAAAAATCTCTTTTCGTCCTATGAACTTGAAGGTGTATGAAGTTTCATATTGGATTTTTTAAGCCGAAGAATAGAGACTTGATTTAACTTAAAACGATCTAGGCCGGAGGCAGACCTACGTCAAGATAACCCCGCCCCTGAAACACTTTGGTAGTGCTTCTGAATCAGAATCCCAAATAATGAATCAGAGCACGTGGAGCCATCCCCTTATCTTATTTTTCTGTCAAGAAAAAATATGGCGGATTGGCTGATATTTCTATCAGTTAATGAAAGAGCCCAATGCAAAAAAAAATGCATGTTGGGTCTTTGAAACAGTTCAGATCATTTTGATAATAATAAGTTTGATCTGTTTTACCGAGAAGGTCTACGGTTCGAGTCCGTATAGCCCTAGAGCCCTATAAAATGAATAAAATCAAAATTTGAAATACAAAATTGTATAATTTTCATTTCTTCATTCTTGTTTGTTGCTTGTAACTGACCGGTTCGTTCATCCAAACCAAATTTGTCCTAGAAACTCACTCGCAGGAATCGTTTAAAGCCGAACATAAAACTGAAAGAAAAACGTATTTCAAGAGATCGAATCGATCCTTTTCCAATCGTGCCAATCGTGGATAAACAAACCAACCCCTCGTCATTAATCTTCGGAGGGAAATTCTATAGGAATTTTCCTGTCCACAATCAAGGGGTTAAGCTAGCCAGACTCCCTTTTTTGGTATATCTAAAAACTAGACCTAGCGAAGCACACCAAAACAAAAAGGGGATGGTCCTCTTTTTCTCTATTCAATCAAGAGAAAACCCCACCCTTAATTTTCATAAACGGAATATACCAACACTCAAATTAAGATATTCGAAATCCTGAGATGGAAATACCTACCCATTTTCTTCCATTTGAATACTCGTTCTATTCTAATAAATCACTAAGAAAAAAAACGACAAAAAGACCTCCCAATTCTATTCCTAAAAAATCAAAATCTATAAATCACATTTTTATAAAAAAAATTTCAAATAATCAAAAGAAGAATTCGATTTTATTTTGAAGTCGCTTTCTTTAGCAAGAATCCTAGGTGAAAACAAGAAAATTTGTCTAAGCGTAACATATAGAGTTATACTAACTAAAGCAATTAACGAAAATGGAAATAAAAAAATT